TTATGGATTTCTGACCACATTCTCCATAGGTCCCTCTTAGATCTTCTTTCTCCAATCTTGGATTAGGGAAGAAGGAGATATTCGCGACTACTGGCGGTTTCATTATGGGGCAGCTCATGATCTTCATATCGATCTATTATCCACCTCTGTATCTATTCTTTCTTAGCTAAACGGGTGGAGGATCCACCCAATTTGTTTATATCATGGGCTCGAAAAACGGATCCAAATTTGACTGAAATGCACGATCTTCACAGGTATCACTTTTCACGATACCTAAAAGGTGCAATAGCCATTTTGAACCATTTCCTATACTATAAGAGAATGGTTTCCATTACTTTGAGAAATGGATTCTTATATCAAACTATAGCTATTACATTAAAGAAGTAATAGAAGTCGAAGACGCAGAATGGTAGTGAATAGAGAGAAAGATTCTTCTGATTTTCTTGTTCCTGAAAATATTCTATCTATCTCCTAGACGCCGTAGAGAATTGAGAATTTTCATGTCTTTCAATTCTCGTACTCGTAATTGGAAAGTTACGGAAGGAGACCCGTCATTTTGCAATGAAAACAACATATAAAACTCTGGCAAATTTCGAAATCAGGCCAAGCGTCTTAATACATATGCAAAAAAATTCATTATTGGCCCACCATTGATTAGAAGATTTCGCTTGTATGAATCGCTATTGGTTTGATACGAATAATGGCAATCGTTTCAGTATGTTAAGGATACAATACAGATGTATCCACAATTCATTTAGAGTTACTTAATAGCCTATTTCTTATACCATATCTCTATCCCGTGAAATTATCGAGCCGAAAGATGGATGCATATGCTGTGTTTCATTTTGCTAAATGATATCAATTAAATGGTGTATCAATTCCATAAATTGGATATAGCAATAAAAAAACCAGCAAAATTCTTTCTAATATTTTAGATAGAGGAAACATCTAAAATATTAGAAAGAATGTACTCTTCTATCCAAATCCAATTTGCATTGATAAAATCAATCCAAATTCCAGTAGTAGATGAATAATTGCAAATTTTTGTGTGTACGAGATTAGAATAACTTCAAAATAACTGACATAATTTTTTATTTTTCCTGATCAGAAAAATATATGAAAAAGAAAGGAGGTAGAAAAATTTTGGGATTTATGGTTAAAGAAGAAAAAGAAGAAAACAGAGGTTCTGTTGAATTTCAAGTATTTAGTTTCACCAATAAGATACGGAGACTTGCTTCACATTTGGAATTACACAAAAAAGATTTTTCATCCGAAAGAGGTCTACGAATACTTTTGGGAAAACGTCGACGTTTGCTAGCTTATTTGGCAAAGAAAAATAGAGTACGTTATAAGAAATTAATCAGTCAGTTGAATATTCGGGAGCAGTAATTTAATCGTTCGAATTTTTTTCTTTTTTTATTAGTAGTCTTATAGTAGTCTTAGATTTTGCATTTTGATGAGCCTCGTTTTGAGGAATTCATGGAATAATCCATTTTCATGGAATAATGAATTAAGGAAGAAAGGATATGAGTCTACCGCTTACAAGAAAAGATCTCATGATAGTCAATATGGGCCCTCAACACCCATCAATGCATGGTGTTCTTCGACTGATCGTTACTCTTGATGGTGAAGATGTTATTGATTGTGAACCCATATTAGGCTATTTACACAGAGGAATGGAAAAAATCGCGGAAAACCGAACTATTAAGAGATGAGGGAAATAGAGAGATGGTAGAAGGGGATAGGAAAGGGGAAGATATTTGTAAATTCCTTAAGTTAAGAAAGAAAAAAGAATAAAAATACGGATACATAACATAAAAAAAAGAATAAATAAGACGAAATTCGTCCTCCTCCTACATATTTAATTTCTTCTCCTATACAAAAACTAACAAGACCCACCCCATTGGTAATTCCATCAATGACACCTTTATCAAAAAATTCCGTTAGTTCGGTTAATGCTCTTATACCGAAGGTAAAGACCCTAGTATAGAAAATATCTATATAACCGCGATTATATGACCAACTGTATATATTTTTTTTTATTTTATCAAAAAAGTAGGAAAAAGGACTTTCCTTGTAAAAGGAATTTTGTAAATCCAAATTCTGAAAAAAAGAATAAGAGGATCCATAGAAAATATATGCAATGAATAAACCGAAGATAGCTAAACTTACAGAATAAATTGCATTAGTAAAAAATTCATATGAATTTATGGAAGAATTAGAACTTTCCTGGGTAAAGTTTATTGAGGGAGTTAACCACTTTGATAATATGGTTAACCCCCCTATTCCATTATCCGTCGCTCCATTATCAAAAGAGATTCCTATGAATCCAATGAACAAAGTAAAAAGCAGTAATATAAGAAGAGGAAATAACATAGTATTTTCCGTTTCATGCGGATAGGCAAAAGTTTTTTTAGCCCCAAAGGACGTACTAAAGGATCCTATCCTATTTGTTGTATTACCTTGAATTTTTGGTATATTTTGTAAAAAAAAAGAAACTCCATTCTTTGTTGTTGATAAAATGAAACCCCTATTCACTCCTTTGGGTATCCTTTTTCCCCACAAGGATATTGAATACAAGGGACCCTCTTTAGTGCTACTATAATTTTGAAAATGAACGCGCAAATACCCATCAAATGTAAGTAAATATATCCGAAACATATAAAAGGCAGTTAATCCTGCAGTAAAGGAAGCTATTATTCCAAAAAAGGGCGAATATAACCAACTATTACTAAGGATCTCATCTTTGGACCAAAAGCAAGCAAGAGGTGGAATACCACAAAGAGAAAGTGTACCCCATAAAAAAGCGGATCTTGTAATTGGAATATATTTTCTTAAACCGCCCATAAGAACCATATTCTGACTTTTATCTGGTGAATATCCAACAAGAGGTTCCATTGAATGAATAATTGATCCGGATCCCAAGAACAATAAAGCTTTTGAATAAGCATGAGTGATCAAATGAAATAAAGCAGCTTGATAAGAACCTATACCTAAAGCTAACATCATATAACCCAATTGAGACATTGTAGAATAGGCTAAGCTTCTTTTAATATCTCTCTGAGCAAGAGCTAAAGTAGCTCCTAAGAAGAGTGTTATTGTACCTACTAAAGAAATTAAACTCATTATCAAAGGTAGAGATATGAAAAGAGGAAGAAGTCGAGCTAGAAGAAAAATACCCGCAGCAACCATAGTTGCTGCGTGTATAAGAGCTGAAATGGGAGTGGGTCCTTCCATAGCATCGGGTAACCATACGTGAAGAGGGAATTGTGCGGATTTCGCAACTGCACCAAGGAATAATAAAAAAGCACACAAAGTAGTAAGTAAAGAATTAATTCCATTATTAGGAATCCAGTTATTAGCTATTTTGAACAAATCCCTAAACTCTAAACTACCTGTTATCCAAAAAAAACCTAAAATTCCTAATAATAGACCAAAATCCCCTACACGATTAGTTACAAAAGCTTTTTGACAAGCACTTGCTGCGATTGGTCGTGTAAACCAAAAGCCTATCAATAAATAGGAACACATTCCTACGAGTTCCCAAAAAAAATAAATTTGTATCAAATTGGAGCTAGTAACCAATCCTAGCATGGAAGTATTGAAAAAACTTATATAAACAAAAAATCTCAAATACCCTTCATCGTGAGACATATAACCGTCACTATAAATAAGAACCAGGATTCCTACAGTAGTAATTAGTATTAACATAATAGAAGTAAGCGGGTCAATCAAGTATCCAAATTCTAAAGAAAAATCATTATTGACGGTCCAAGACCATAGATATTGATAGATAGAACTTCCATTTATTTGTTGAATAGACAGTTGAACTGAGAATACCATAGCTATACTTAAGAGTAAAACACTAGGAAAAGCCCATATGCGACGAAGATTTTTTGTTGCTGTCGGAATAAAAAAAAGGCCAAATCCCATTGACATAATAACTGGAAGTGGGAGAAGAGGGATTACCCATGCATATTGATATATATGTTCCATAAGAAAAGAAGTTGCAATTTTTACTTGAAATTTTTACTTGAATTTTTCTATAAAATAAAAGGGTTTCCGATTCACCAAATCAATTCTTATCTCTTTCTGAAGGAATAAATAAAAAGAATAAGAAAAAATACTGGAATTCTTAATTTTTTCAAAAATTTATTTCATTGAGATAATCTAAAATTCAAAATGGGTTTAATTGGTTAAATTCAAAAAGTTAATCAAAAAACTTCGTTACCTAATTATTACCTAAATAAGGATATTTAGTAAAATAAAAAAAAAGGTTGAATCCTTTTACTTTCTATTCATTTTTAGATTTCTTTAAAACAAAGATGAAGCAGCTCTCTTGTTTCGTAACTGATTGATTGAATTCCAATGAAAAGAAAACCCATGTTTATAAAAAATTATAAAAGAGTTCTTACTTCATATAGAACTCAAATCCTAATGACTATAATTACCTAAGTTTAAGAATGTCTTGTTTAAGAGACTCCGTATTTTTTGTTTTGATGGGTATTCCATAATGGAATACCATTCTGAACTTAATTAACTATTTGGATTCCCCCTTCTTTTTATCCACCCATCTTATATAGGGGATAGGCTTCCATACCGTATATCTATATATGGAGTATACTTGATATATAAATATCTATAAATAGATTTAAAGGGGAAACCTTTCCATATATTCTATATTATTAAAACAAAGTATAAAATATATATATACGGAAAAAAATTCAGAATGTCAGTATCTTTCAGTATCTAAGTATAAATACTAAGAAAAAGAGGAAAGAAGGATTGATTTGCCACAATAGATGTCTTTCACATACAACTAGAAAAAAATAATTTCCTTTTTGAATGGCTGTTCCAAAAAAACGTATTTCATTGTCAAAAAAGCGTATTCGTAAAAATATTTGGAAGAAAAAAACTTATTTTTCCATAGTACACTCTTACTCTTTAGCAAAATCAAGATCATTTTCCAGCGGGAATGAACATCCAAAACCAAAGGGTTTTTTGGGGCAACAACAACAAACAAATAATAAGTAATACGGTTTTGGAATAATCTGAATTGACCTATCAAAAAATTATTCCAATTACTTAAATATGAATAATTTCGATTAATTAATTAATGTACTTTTATGTGTTGAATTACTCAGTACAATATTGTTAGAACAAACTCCTCTGATATATAGAATAAAAGTTTTGGTATACTGTGTGCTAAGTATTCTTTCCCTATCAATGATCCATTAATTTTTCATAATAGAATTCTCATATTTTATTATGAGAATTCTATTATGAAAAGTGGAGTATTCTTGCAATAGTACTTATGGCTTCCATTTTCTCCAAAATCGTTGGTTTAATGTTAGTAAAGTAAATCCTATTAATATTAATAGGAGCATAAAGTTTGATTCTATAAATTTTTCCTTTTATTGAAAGAATTCTCAAAATTTAAGGGAGAAACTAATTAGAAAAAAAAGAGTTCCAACTCTTTCAAGCAGTCTTTCTATTCTATTAGGCACAGCAAGAGTTTATTGTAAAAAAAATTGCAATGATACTACCAAACGAAGTCTATTTTAATGAAGACTCTAATGTTCCTAAATTTTATAGACTTTCCCAATCTCGACGATTCGCGAGATAATAGCTATTATTCTTTTAAGTTACCCATTATTTGAAGTTAGCCGCCATGGTGAAATTGGTAGACACGCTGCTCTTAGGAAGCAGTGCTCAAGCATCTCGGTTCGAATCCGAGTGGCGGCATTCTCGAAAAAGAATACAATAGATTAGAAAATGGATTCAATTCGAAATTTACAATTTTGTAATGGGACCTTCCCCTTATGCTATTTGCAACTTTAGAACATATACTAACTCATATCTCTTTCTCAACCATTTCTATTGTGATTACGATTCATTTGATAACCTTATTAGTTCGTGAACTTGGGGGATTACGTGATTCGTCAGAAAAAGGAATGATAGTTACTTTTTTCTCTATAACAGGATTCCTAGTTTCTCGTTGGGCTTCTTCGGGACATTTTCCATTAAGTAATTTATATGAGTCATTGATCTTCCTTTCATGGGCTCTGTATATTCTTCATACCATTCCTAAGATACAGAACTCTAAAAATGATTTAAGCACAATAACTACGCCAAGTACTATTTTAACGCAAGGCTTTGCCACATCGGGTCTTTTAACTGAAATGCATCAATCCACAATACTAGTACCTGCTCTACAATCTCAGTGGTTAATGATGCATGTCAGTATGATGTTACTAAGCTATGCAACTCTTTTGTGCGGATCCTTATTATCTGCCGCTATTCTAATCATTAGATTTCGAAAGAATTTCCATTTCTTTTCTAAAAAGAAAAAAAATGTTTTATTTAAAACATTTTTCTTTAGTGATTTTAATGCAAAAAGAAGTGCTTTAAAAAGCACCTCTGTTCCTTCATTTCCAAATTATTACAAATATCAATTAACAGAGCGTTTGGATTCTTGGAGTTATCGTGTCATTAGTCTAGGATTTACCCTTTTAACCATAGGTATTCTTTGTGGAGCAGTATGGGCTAATGAGGCGTGGGGATCCTATTGGAATTGGGATCCTAAGGAAACTTGGGCATTTATTACTTGGACCATATTTGCAATTTATTTACATAGTAGAACAAATCCAAATTGGAAGGGTACGAATTCGGCACTTGTAGCTTCGATAGGATTTCTTATAATTTGGATCTGCTATTTTGGTATCAATCTATTAGGAATAGGTTTGCATAGTTATGGTTCGTTTACATTAACACCTAAATGATTACATAAACTGAAACCTTCATGAAATGCACGTTTTTACTTTTTTGTTTTATTTGAGAACCCTTTGAACGCCCTCTCAAAGGGTTCTCAAATAAAACAAAAAAGATCTAATTAGACTTTTTACTTTTTTCTGCATTAATAGTAATAGAGCGGACTAATTAAAAAAACCTATTTAGGATAATAATTGGATAAGAGAGCCTCTACCCTGTCAACGGATAGGGAGAGAACTAAATCTGGATAAATACCAATACCTATTACTGGTAAAAAGATACAGATTAAAATAAAGAGTTCCCGTGGTCCAGAATCCACAAAATTTGCGTTTGGAACATTAAATAGCTTGTATCCATAGAACATCTGGCGTAACATAGATAATAAATAAATAGGGGTTAATATCATTCCGATTGCCATTACAAAAGTAATTAGCATTTTTGGCATTAACAGAAATTTTGGACTAGTAATTAGTCCAAAAAAGACTACTAATTCTGCGACAAAACCACTCATTCCTGGTAAGGCAAGAGAAGCCATTGAAAAGCTACTAAACATAGTAAAAATTTTCGGCATTGGGATAGATATTCCCCCAAGTTCTTCGAGATAAACAAGACGCATTCTATCAGAAGCCGTTCCTGCCAAGAAAAAAAGTGTAGCACCAATAAATCCATGGGATAATATTTGTAAAATAGCTCCATTGAGTCCAATGTTGGTTATGGAACCAATTCCTATAATTATGAAACCCATATGAGATACGGAGGAATAGGCTATTCTTTTTTTGAAATTTCGTTGACCAAGAGAAGTTGAAGCTGCATAGATTATCTGGATAGCTCCTATTATTACCAACCAGGGCGAAAATAGATAATGAGCATGAGGTAATAATTCCATGTTGATACGAATCAATCCATATGCTCCCATCTTTAATAAGATTCCCGCTAAAAGCATACATGTACTATAATGAGCTTCCCCATGGGTATCTGGTAACCACGTATGTAGGGGTATAATCGGCAATTTGACAGCATAAGCAATAAGGAAGCCAAAATATAAAAGTATTTCCAAGGTTGCTGGGTATGATTGATTAATTAATCTTTCCAAATCTAATCCTGGTTCATTGGAACCATATAAGCCCATACCCAGAACTCCGATTAAGAAAAAAATGGAACCGCCTGCAGTATACAAAATAAATTTTGTAGCTGAATATAAACGCCTCTTTCCCCCCCACATGGATAAAAGTAAGTAAACAGGAATTAATTCTAACTCCCACATGATAAAAAAAAGTAAAAGATCTCGCGAAGAAAATAATCCTATTTGACCACTATACATTGCGAGCATCAGGAAATAGAATAATCGCGAATTCCGGGTAACTGGCCAAGCTGCTAAAGTAGCTAAAGTAGTTATAAATCCTGTCAATAAAATAGATCCTACTGAAAGTCCATCGATTCCCAATCTCCAGTGAAAATCGAGGATATCTATCCATTTATAATCCTCCTTTAGTTGGATTAAGGGATCCTCCAGTTGGAAATGATAACAGAATGCATAAGTCATTAGAAGGAATTCTAATAAACAAATGGATATAGTATACCACCTAATGATTTTGTTTCCCCTATGGGGTAAAAAGAAAATTAATAAACCTGCAAATATCGGCAAAACAACAAGTATTGTTAACCAAGGAAAATAACTCATGATAAAGTGATAAAGACAAGATACGTTTTGACCAGAAAAGCCCGTGCTCGATTATTTCAAGCACAGGCTTCTTCGGTAAAGAGGAATCAGACGATTCGAATGAAGTTTTTTGTAACGTATCAATAAGATAGAGCCATACTACGGGTTGTTTCAGGTCCTAAATAAACACGGACACTTAAAAAATCTGTCGGGCAAGCGGATTCGCATCTTTTACAACCCACACAATCTTCAGTTCTCGGCGCGGAAGCAATTTGCTTGGCTTTACATCCATCCCAAGGTATCATTTCTAATACATCTGTTGGACAAGCTCGTACACATTGAGTGCATCCTATACATGTATCGTAAATTTTTACGGAATGTGACATTGGATCTATAAATTTTTCTTTTCAACATAAAATTTTTCGATCTGGTAAAAATGAAATTAGTACTATCATGAGTCATATGTATTGTAGACACCAGACGAAGCAATGGTTTATCCAAACCTCAAAAAAAATATATATATATTTTTTTTAATCCGTTTGTGAGAAAGCGTGAAAAAAGCCAAGAGACTTGAATTTTTGACTTCAATAATCAGAATTATATGAATTGTAGATACAAATTCGAATTAGCCAATAAATTGGCTATCGTCTTTTCAATATAAATTATTGCAATATTAAAATTGCAATATCAATGAATTACAAAAATTCATTTAAGTGAAAAAGAATACTATGCAATAACCTATTAAAAAAAAATGTATATTCTCAAATAATACTAAGAAAATAGTATTGATTTCCATTCATCTTAATATTCAATATTATTATATATGCGCCTTTGTTTATAGGATTGTATATCTAATTATTCAATAAATTAGATTGATTGACACGAGTTGATTTCCTATTACGATGGATGGAAGAAAGAATGGATAGTCCAATAGCGGCCTCAGCAGCCGCAAGGGCTATCACAAAAATTGCAAAAATGTCTCCTTTTAATTGGCGACTATCAAATAGATCAGAAAATGTTACGAGATTTAGATTAATTGAATTCAGTATAAGTTCAAGACATATTAGAGCTCTAACCATGTTTCGGCTTGTGATCAATCCATAGATACCAATCGAAAATAAATAGACACTCAAAAAAAGTACATGCTCAAACATCATTAATTAACTCCTTATAAATATCGATTCATTTCAATATGAGGACAAGAATTGAACCGATTCAATTAATTACAATAGAACAATTACACAACAAAAGAGAAAAGAAAGAAGGTATTTGTTGGCAGTAGATCGGTTTTACTAAATCAAAATTTTGATTCTTTAGTTATTTATTTTAGATTTGCAATTCTTAGAATTTTTACTATTTCCAAATTTTCTTATTGCCGAGCCATAGTAATTGCACCTATTAAAGAAACTAGAAGAATTATGGAAATGAGTTCAAACGGAAGATAAAAATCGGTTGCTAAATGAATCCCAATTTGTTGAACATTATTTATGAGACCCTGTTCTACTATTTGGTTTGATCTTGTAGTCCAAAGAATTCCATACCATGACGTATCTGGGATAGTAGTCATTAGTGAAAAAACAATAGTTATACAAACTAGTGAAGTGAACCCATCTCCAATAGTCCAATAATTCTTATCTTTAGACCATTCTGAGCCATTTACGAACATTACGGCGAATATGATCAAGACATTTATGGCTCCCACATAAATAAGAAGTTGTGCCACAGCTACAAAGTAGGAATTTAATAAAAAATAGAATAAGGATATACAAACAAGAACTAATCCCAGCGAAAAGGCAGAATAAATGGGGTTGTTAAGTAATACTACTCCTAGACCCCCTAGTAGAAGAACAAATCCCCCAAATAGCATAAGAATCTCATGTATTGGTCCAGGTAAATCCATTATGGATAAAAAGAAATTAATAGTATAAAATTTTTCATGAACTGACTAAAACTAAAGGATTCAAGAAAGGCAAAAGGGATTAGGATATTTTTTGGGGGTATAAGCTGTATAGTTAGAAATTATATCACGAAAATCTAGTCTGATTTAAAATAATCAAAAATTCCGAATAAGCATGTAGTTATTCGTTTTTCTTTATAGTTAGTAAAGGATTATTCTTTTTTTATAACAAAAAGAAAAGAAAAAAATACGAATTTAGTAATCAGTAATCGTTCTTGAATTCGAAGATTTATCTTCCTCTATTTTACTTTTAGTAGAATTTCTAATTGTTTGAATTGTGTAATCTTCCATTATGGAGATCGGTAACCGACTTAAAGCAATTTGATTGTAATTCAATTCATGACGATCATAAGTAGAAAGTTCATACTCTTCAGTCATTGATAAACAGCTTGTCGGACAGTACTCAACACAATTGCCACAAAATATACAAACTCCGAAATCAATACTATAATTAAGCAATTGCTTCTTTTTAATATCCTTTTCAAATCTCCAATCCACAAGGGGTAGATCTATCGGACATACGCGAACACATACTTCACAAGCAATACATTTATCAAATTCAAAGTGGATTCGGCCCCGAAAACGCTCCGGTGTAATTGATTTTTCGTAAGGGTAGTGAATCGTTATAGGTAAACGATTTGTGTGGGATAAGGTAGTTATGAAACTTTGACCAATGTACCGTGTAGCACGTATTGTTTGTTGACCATAACTCATGAACCCAGTTACCATAGGGAACATATTCATTCTAAATATCTATGAAAAAAATATGTTTCTTTCTCTTGTTTGAGAGAACCTTTGTGTTGAAAATATTCTTACTGTTATTGTATTATCTTATTTATAGTGAAACAAGTTGGGAAGAGGTTGTTAATAAGAGATTGCCCAGAGAAATAGGTAAAAGAAATTTCCATCCAAGATTTAATAACTGATCCATTCTCATCCTGGGTAAAGTCCATCTTATTGTGATAGAAATGAAGAGAAATAAATAAGCTTTAGTTAATGTAATAAAGATACCTATTGTTATTTCCAAAATTCCAATTGGGTTATTCATTTGGAAAAAATCAAAAAAGGATATATAGGGAATAGATAAATTCCACCCGCCTAAGTAGAGAACTGTTACAAATAAAGAGGAAACTAATAAATTGAGGTAAGAAACAAGATAAAATAAACCATATTTTATACCGGAATATTCGGTTTGATAACCTGCTACTAATTCTTCCTCTGCTTCTGGTAAATCAAAAGGTAATCTTTCACATTCTGCCAACGAAGAAATTAGAAAAACTAGAAAACCTATAGGCTGGCGCCAAATATTCCATCCAAAAAAACCATACTTTGACTGTGCTTCAACTATATCAACTGTACTTGAACTGTTAGATAATCATAGTCGATGATAACATCACAGTTCCCATCGCTATTCCAAAACCGTACGTGAAACCTTAGCTTCATACGGCTTCTCTATGATCAGAAAAAAGAGAGGACTGTTTCGTTATTAGCCCCCGGGGCGCAGATAGAATTAGGTAAAATAAAATAGATGGCAAAGTCCTAAATTAGACCAAAGTAATTCTGTCTGCTAGAATAAGAAAAAGAGCTTCTGAATTGATCTCATCCTTTATAATATAATAAATTTATTTCTTTCTTCAGTAATAACTTAATCTTGGAATAAAATACTTGTTATAGGAATTAAATTAATAAATGAAAAGATTTGGGTATTAGTTCATAAGGAATTCTCTATGAATAGAGGAAGGAAATAATTCCAATTTTTTTGTATTGCACTCCACATCTTTTGTCCTACTCTTCTTTCCCTAGGTAGGGGGTATTTAAAATTAAAAAGAAAAAAAAGGGGTAAAGGGTTAATTCGTTCTTTATAGCCATTTCCTTAACAAGTGAATGGGAACATACTCTGGATCGGAATACGAAGAAAGTACTACTTGATAATTTCCACTAATTTCAAGTCCTTATTATGATTCCTTTTATGGGGCAAAATCTCTAATATCTTAGATTCCCCATTCTTAATCCTTTATGTACTTTAGTGTTCCTAACCCTTCACTAACTTTTGATGGATTCTTCTTATGATTATAAGTTATAGTAATAACTAGGAATATTCTAGTAATGGAATTCCATATCGCGAATCCTTTATTCTTGCCCGCTTCAAGATAGGATGACTAATTAAAAAATATCAATCTTGGGATAAAGAGTTTACACTGCTTATATTTACTTCAACTTTTTTCTTGTACGTAGGAAATGAGATTTTTCTTTTTACTACAAATTTATAAGGTGTTTTGTTTCACTCATATAGCTATCTAGTTTAACTTACCAACCCGAATACGGAATAATAAAAGGAAGATAAATAGTTAATGGATTTTATAGGAAAAAGACCCTATTTTAACGAATCACACGTAGAGATATTGCTAGCACACAAAAAGTTAATGGTATTTCATAACTAATGGATTGAGCAGCAGCTCGTAGACCGCCTGAAAAAGAATATTTATTATTTGAGCTATATCCTGCCATAAGAAGACCGATAGGGGCAATACTTGAAATGGCAATCCATAAAAAAACACCAATACTAAGATCAGCTAAAACAAAATGATATCCCAAAGGGATAACTAAAAAACTTAATAAAATGGATATGACTGCTATAGAGGGTCCAATGCTAAATAAAGGAATATCCCCTCGGGATGGTAGTATATCCTCTTTTAAAAGTAGCTTAGTCCCATCTGCTATAGCTTGAAGCAGTCCCAGGGGGCCCGCATATTCAGGACCAATACGTTGTTGTATCGACGCGGATATTTCTCTTTCTAACCACACAATTACGAGTACCTCTATTGTGATTCCCAAAAGGAGGGTCAAAATGGGTAGAATCGATATGAGTCCATAGACTTCTTTTAATAATTCCGATTTCGAAAAAGAATTTATAGTTTCTACCTCTACCCTATCTATTATCATTTCAACGATCAACTTCTCCCATAATGATATCTATACTACCTAATATCGTCATGATATCAGCCAATTTCATTTTTTTAACTAGTTGAGGAAGAATTTGCAAATTAATAAAACCGGGTGGACGAATTTTCCATCTCCAGGGGAAAAGGCTATCATCTCCTACTAGATAAATTCCTAATTCACCTTTTGGGGCTTCCACTCTTACATAAAGTTCTTGCTTTGACAATTCAAAATTGGGTGAAGGTTTTTTACCAAGAAATCTATATTCAAAATCATTCCATTCGGAATTCTTTGCTTTCTTAAAGCGTCGGACTTCTAAATTCTCATAAGGGCCTCCAGGAATTTTTTCTACTGCTTGTTGAATTATTTTAATAGATTCCCTCATTTCACTGACTCGTACTAAATAACGAGCTAATGAATCCCCTTCTTTTTGCCACTGGACTTTCCAATCAAATTGGTTGTAAGACTCATAAGGATCCACTTTACGAAGATCCCATTGTATTCCAGAAGCTCGTAACATAGGTCCCGATAAGCCCCAATTTACTGCTTCTTCTCCCCTAATAAAACCTACTCCCTCAACTCGCTCTAAAAAAATGGGATTCTGTGTAATAAGTTGTTGATATTCAACAACTCCGCGTAAAAAATAATCACAGAAATCCAAACATTTATCGATCCATCCATAAGGTAGATCCGCGGCTACTCCTCCGATGCGAAAGTAATTGTGCATCATTCGCATACCTGTAGCAGCTTCAAATAGATCGTATATTAATTCTCTCTCTCTAAAAATATAGAAAAAAGGGGTCTGTGCGCCGAGATCCGCCATAAAAGGCCCAAGCCATAACAAGTGAGAAGCTATACGGCTCAGCTCTAACATAATTACCCTAATATAGCTGGCTCTTTGCGGTATTTGAATATTCTCCAAGAATTCTGGTGCATTTACCGTTATTGCTTCTGTAAACATAGTAGCTAAATAATCCCATCGTGTTACATAAGGTAAGTATTGTATAATAGTTCGGTTTTCCGCGATTTTTTCCATTCCTCTGTGTAAATAGCCTAATATGGGTTCACAATCAATAACATCTTCACCATCAAGAGTAACGATCAGTCGAAGAACACCATGCATTGATGGGTGTTGAGGGCCCATATTGACTATCATGAGATCTTTTCTTGTAAGCGGTAGACTCATATCCTTTCTTCCTTAATTCATTATTCCATGAAAATGGATTATTCCATGAATTCCTCAAAACGAGGCTCATCAAAATGCAAAATCTAAGACTACTATAAGACTACTAATAAAAAAAGAAAAAAATTCGAACGATTAAATTACTGCTCCCGAATATTCAACTGACTGATTAATTTCTTATAACGTACTCTATTTTTCTTTGCCAAATAAGCTAGCAAACGTCGACGTTTTCCCAAAAGTATTCGTAGACCTCTTTCGGATGAAAAATCTTTTTTGTGTAATTCCAAATGTGAAGCAAGTCTCCGTATCTTATTGGTGAAACTAAATACTTGAAATTCAACAGAACCTCTGTTTTCTTCTTTTTCTTCTTTAACCATAAATCCCAAAATTTTTCTACCTCCTTTCTTTTTCATATATTTTTCTGATCAGGAAAAATAAAAAATTATGTCAGTTATTTTGAAGTTATTCTAATCTCGTACACACAAAAAT